GGGATGCTGTATTTCCAGGATTGGATTTCATATTCGAATGAACCTCGTAATCGTAAGAAAGTAGGTTTTTTAGCTATGGACCTAGCAAAAGAAAAATTGAGATAGGTTCCTATAGTATTGGATTCCCCCCCTCACAATCGGACGTGAAGGTTTCCTCTCATCCGGCTCAAGTAGTTACACCAAATAAAGAAAGGGGTTCTTCTTCTTTTTAAACTTTGTTCGAGAAAACCCTACAAAAAGCTACTCTTTACTCAAGTTCCCAGTAAGGACCAGCCTTTCATTGATTCATTCTTATCTTTTTTTTTTTTTTTATTTTCACTCTAACCCTTTATTCCTTTCTTTTATGTTGTTTACGAAAAAAAGGAAATGTGAAGTTATTGAGTAGTCTACTTCCCCTCAAATGATGAATCCCCTGAAAGGAATATTGTGGGACTCGTAAAGGATTTATTTGTCTATATATTGTATTGTTCCATTCGATCTTTTTTAGGTCTCTACTCACCTCGATGGTTATGTGCCATGATATCCCTTGAAGCATATATGCGATAGATAAGCTCCCGTAACCATGCCATATTCACTTGCGCTTGAGATTTTCTTTCTCAAAGAAATGGAATGTCTAATTCCACAAAAAGTCTTTTTTTCACGAGGTATAACTAACTATTCCTATATTATCTGTTACGGAATCGACCATGGATCAATTCCCCTTTTCTTCCATTTTTAAGTCTTGAATGCACCCATAATTCTGAGCTTCATGTTCCTCCTCCCAAGATACATGTCAGAGCCGGGGCATCCCAATCAGATTAAATGGGATGACAGTTTATCAGTCCAAATCTGTCAAATGAAAATTTCGATCAAATCACACATCGCAATATACTAGGCCCTCTAATTCCCTAAGGGGCTTATCTAAAAGATTCGCAATATAACTAGGAAGACGTTTCAAATACCACACATGAGTCACTGGACATGTCAGTTTGATGTATCCCATTTGGTACCTTCGTATCCGAGAATCAACAAATTCCACCCCGCATTCTTCACAATATTTCGGGTCTTCTTTTTCAGCCCCAATCCCTCGGTAATTTCCACAAGCACAAATCCCACTTTTTATGGGTCCAGAAATTCTTTCACAAAACAATCCATCTTTCTCCGGTTTATTAGTTTTATAATGAAAAGTATAGGGTTTTGTCACCTCTCCAACTATCTCTCCATTGGGTAGAATTTTTTTTGCCCAAGCCCTGATTTGTTGAGGGGAAACTGGTCCAATTCGAAGTTGTTGATGTTTATACTGGTCGATCATAGAATAGAAATTCTGATTCATTGAGATCAAGCTTCCTTCCTATTCATCTGGAAGTTCTTTTCAGATACAAGGAAATGATTCAGTTCCAGGGCCAAAGATCGTAGTTCTCGAACGAGCAATCGAAAAGATTCTGGAGCACCCTCTGGGTTAGGTACTGTTGATCCAATAATCGTAGCACCAAGTACTTCTTGACGAGCTCTAATATGATCAGATTTATAAGTAAGCATCTCTTGTAAAATATGAGCAACACCAAATCCCTCTAGAGCCCAAACTTCCATTTCTCCTACTCTTTGTCCCCCTTGTTTGGCCCTCCCTCTAAGGGGTTGTTGTGTAACAAGTGCGTAATGCCCACTGGAACGTCCATGGATTTTATCATCAACTTGATGAATTAATTTTAGGATATAGGACTTTCCTATTAGAACAGGTTGTTCAAAAAGATCTCCTGTTCTTCCATCAAAGATTCTGCTTTTTCCCGGATATTCGGGTTCAAATACCCATGGATTTTTTGTTTGCTTACTGGCTTCATATAATTCAGAAAACACTAGTTTTCTTGAGGCCTCTTGCTCATATCTCTCATCAAAGGGCCCTATTCTATAATGTTTCTTTAGCAGATCCCCCGCTAACCCGAGCGAACATTCAAATATCTGTCCCACATTCATTCGTGAGGGGACTCCTAATGGATTGAATACCATATCAACGGGCGTTCCATCTTGCAAATAGGGCATATCTTGTCTAGACAAAATCTTAGAAATTATACCCTTATTCCCATGCCTTCCAGCTACTTTATCACCTACTTTGATTTCACGTTTCTGTGAAATATATACACGAATCCTTTCTGGATTATAATTGGAAACCCCTTTTCTATGGATCCATCTCACATCAATAACTCGACCCCTTCCCCCTATAGGTAGTCTTAGAGAAGTTTCTTTTGAAGTGGATACCTGAATGCCAAGTATAGCTCGTAATAATCTATCCTCCGGGGCATATGAAGATTCGCTCGCTGTCTGAGGTGTTAATTTACCTACTAAGATATCACCTGTTTCTATCCAAGATCCCAGCATCACAATTCCATTTCTGTCTAAATTTCGGAGTAAACGAGCCTCTAAATGCGGAATATCCTTAGTGATTCTTTCAGGACCTTGGCTTGTTACATGAGTCTGAATTTCATATTTCCGGATGTGAAAAGAAGTATAAATATCTTCATAGACC